TTCATGGCATGATCTGCCAAGAAGTCTGCAAATGCCTGTCCTTTGACCGCCTTCATAGGAACGTACCGAAAAGTGAACTCGGATAGCCCTAGGATCCACTTCCCAATTCTCCCCTTCAACACGGGTCTGGTCAGCATATACTTAATCAGGTCCGTTCGAGCAATTACCAACACTGTTGTGGAAAGGAAGTAGTGTCGGAGCTTGGTTGCTGCAAAGTAGAGCGATAAGCACATCTTCTCGATCGGCGAATAATTCTTCTTAGGGCCCTGTAAGACCCTGCTGAGATAATACACGGCCTGCTCCTGCCCTGAATCAGATCGAATTGGGGCATAGGGGATGATTGTAGATAGACCATCAGCATAAGAAATTCTCGTAAACCAAGAACCATCAAGCAATTTCATGCTTTTGTTCCTAATTGGGTAAACCGGCTCATTCGCCTTTACCACTCCACTCTGTTTGTAGGAAGGTACTTCCGGCCCTCCTCAAGGATACCCGCAATGATTGGGTCAAGATTTTTAGGTTGTGATGTAGGAATAACCATTTTCTCTATATCCCCCATCTGTGTATAAGGGTCAGCAAGCTCCGAATCCCGTTCGTTCCTTTCTTGGGTCAAGGAGCAATTTCAAACATTTCCATTTTTATATTGGATTTCCCTTTTCAAGATGTCTCAGAGCAAGCAAAGTCTGACCTTATCTACTTATAAGCGCAGAGGGAAAGTAGCAACTTGATTTGGACCATAGGGGGCTTCCTTCCGAACTACGGATAGGCTACCGGGCTTTGCACTTCGGCCCGTGAGAATACCGTGCTCTATCTCTTCTCTCACCCGACAGAGAACTATCGTCTCGCTTTCGCTATTTATTGCAAAAAAATAAAAGACAAGGGGGGGACATAAAGGCCTTACCCCTGAACATCAAAACAAGCTAGGGAGCTCTAAAAAAGAACATGCCTTGGCTATGAAGCACACAGGCTTTTTAGAATCAAAAGGAAGAGACCCTAAGCTATTAAATAAAATGGAGTCTGAATGAGTATGACCATAAGCAGCCAAACAATCTGCAGCTTTGTTGCCCCCCCCTAAAGACATGAGAGAATTTCGATAAAGAAAAATGTCCTTTCCCAGCAAGCACAACTCACTAGCATGATCCTAAGAAAGCCACACTGTGATTTTGATTTGGCACCATTAAACCAGGAAGCCAAAAGATGGTGAAGAGAGGAGCTTTATAAAAGAAATCCACATTGAGACTGGGAGAGAAATGAGACCCTATTATCTATCCTAGCAATATCACTTTGAGAGAGGTGATCCACTCTTTCTATGCAAGGAGAGGAACAGCAAACACATTTGGAGGCAAAATGAATTCCAAACCTGGGAAAACTGCTATCAACAGCAATGGCATTCTTAATTAGTATTAGTTTCCACAAAAAAACACCCATTTTCAAGGGCAACCATTTGTTCCAAAGATTTTGATAAAGAGATCTCTAGCCAGTCTCTTCTTTTGAGAGGACAACTCAATCAACTCGGCGGATCCCCTCTTGTCAAAATACTGAAAGCGAGAGTGAAGCATGTGTTTCGTTTACATTCTAACTATTTTCCCATAGTTAAGAGAGTCAAGACGATCTCCCTTTTCTTTTGCCCTAAGCCCCAGTCATCCGTGGAGCCTTTTCATAGCTAGGCCTCCTCTTTTTCGATGACTTAGGAGGGAAATTCTCTTCTCGCAATTAGGAGTCAGTGGATGACATCCCATTCTACGAGTTTACTTACGGCTGGAGTAAGCAGAGAGTCAAAAAAGTCCAGGGAAGCTTTTCAAGTAGGATTCGAACCTACGCCCGACTAGTCAGTTACCAGCCGACCGCTCTACCACTGAGCTTGAAATCAAAAAAGGGGTTTTCCGGTGATTAAGGTAAGGTCTTGGGTCGAAAAGTAGGTATAAAGATATGCATATTTGAACAAAAAATGTAACTAAGCCCTTATCAAAAACAACTATTCCAAAGAACCGCTTTCAATAATCTGAATAAAGCCATTCTCGTCCACAGATATGAAAGCCCCAATACAAGTAACTGGGTCGCCCCCTGGGACTAAACACATAACCTTTCCAACAAGACCTAGTCCATTCAATAACTCCTCCCATTTGGGTACATGAAATTCCTTCCATTTTCCAATCCCAAGAGGAACGCAAATTTCATAATCATAACGAGCGTGTGGCATTTTTGGAAACTGTTCTTCGAAAGCTCGGTCAAATTCATCTAAAAAAAAATTGAATAAGACGGGAGCTCTAAAATCAATAGTTGGTATTCCTTCCTTAGACGACCAATCTTTCCCAGTCTTGTCTATAATGGGCGAGTGAAGAAAGGATGATACCTGAAAATCTTTTGATCTTTCACCACAGATTCCAGTTTAGACAAAAGACGCGAACGGGAAAGGATATGCGTCTGCAATCAAAGTGGATACTTGTTCTTGATGGTTAGGTTACCTTGTTGAGCGCCCGATAATCAATGCCCAAGGCTC